ATGGCAATAGATCTTGCATGCATACATACTCAATATGGAGAACTATTCATATTGAGTATGTATCAATTTGAATCGGTCGCAATTGATCTATTGTTACTGCTGATACGATAACTACTAGTTACGGATAGGGATGACAGGATTTGAACCTGTGACATTTTGTACCCAAAACAAACGCGCTACCAAGCTGCGCTACATCCCTTTACATTGGTTTCCATTGTCATTGTAAAGACTTTTTGTCTTGTTTTCCACATTTTTCCATTCTATATATATATAGAATATATCCTGTTATTTTTTTTTTTACTTTATATATATCGTATAAATAAGATAAGATATCGATACGAATATTCTTATCGAATAATTTAATTCTATTAAATTAAATTAAAAACAGAGAATAGATAGGATATATAATATAAATATTAACAATATAAAGAGTATAATAACAAGAACATAAAGAGTATAATAATAATATATAATAGAATTAAAATAATAATAGAATTAAAATATAATCAAAAATAAAAAAAAAATATATATAATAATTTAAAATATTCTTTTAATAGAATGTATAATTTTTGATCATATTCCTATATGTAATTCTGTATTATTATGTATTCCAAATTACAAGAAAAAAACGAAGGAGGATTTGAAATGCGAGATCTAAAAACATATCTCTCTGTGGCACCAGTGGCAAGTACTCTATGGTTCGCGGTTCTAGCAGGTCTCTTGATAGAAATCAATCGTTTATTCCCGGATGCATTGACATTCCCCTTTTTTTGATTCTAGTTATTGGCACGGCAAGGGGTGACAAAGATTAGAGATCCAATAAAATATTAAATCCCTCTTCGTTCGTTTTTTTTTTTTTCTAATTAGACTAGAATAAGTTCGAAAAAAAAGAGCAAATTAATTTAATAAAGGTGGATTTGGCCTCAGTGAAATTAGGAGTTTTTCCCAGGTTTCAATGGAATTGAAGTATTAATTCAATTCCATTGCTATGAATTTAATAATAGAGTGAGACCATAAATGGAATTGTAATAGAATACTTGGGCGGGTCAATAATATCATACAAGATATTTAAATGAAAAATGAAATACTGTACTGTGATTTGAAATATAGTTCTAAATCATTGTATTACTGAATTATTACTGTACTATATAAAATTAATTGGAACAAAATCTTTCATAATTTGATTTTGAATTATCAACTTATACTTTTTTCGTTCCTTTTTTCTTCTTCGCTTCGAATCTTAAAATAGAAGAGTTAAGTGAATCAAAAAAAACCAAAGGAGGTTCATGGCCAAGGGTAAAGATATACGAATAACTGTTATTTTGGAATGTAGCAGTTGTGATAAAAAGAGTGTTAATAAGGAATCTAGGGGTATTTCTAGATATATTACTCAAAAGAATCGACACAATACACCTAGTCGATTGGAATTGAGAAAATTCTGTCCCTTTTGTTGCAAACATACGATTCACGTCGAGATAAAGAAATAGAGAAAATGGATTGTTTGTGTGTCACCCTTAGGAGGTAAATTCTATAAATTAGATTCTATAAATTAGATATATAACAATCTATAAATAGCATATATTTCCTTATATAACAAATATAAATATTAAAAAAAAAAAAAAATAAGAATATAAATAAAACAAATCCTTTTTTTATAAGAAATGGGATTTTCGGTATAGGAATAAACAAACCATGGATAAATCTAAGCGACTCTTTCTTAAATCTAAGCAATCTTTTCGTAGGAGTTTGTCCCCGATCCAATCGGGGGATCGAATTGATTATAAAAACATGAGTTTACTTTATCGACTTATTAGTCAACAAGGAAAAATATTATCTAGACGCGTGAATAGATCAACCTTAAAACAACAACGATTAATTACGATTGCTATAAAACAAGCTCGTATTTTATCTTTGTTACCTTTTGTTAATTCGTCACCTTTTGTGAATAATGAAAAAAAAAAATATGAAAAAAGCGAGTCGATCACTAGAACTCCTACTACTGTTCTAAAAAAAAACAAAAAATAGAGTTACTCTTCAAGTAAATTTTATTTTGAATCGAAACTCAAATTCAATGCGGATTGATATTTATTTTTTTTTTTTTTTTTCGAAAAATACGACAATCCTATTGAGGATGTTGCGTTGTAAGAAAAAAGATAATAGGTGAAGAATAATAATTTTTTTGAGCGTGGTTGTTTATTTATTTTGATAACTTTTTCATATGAATTCTATTTTATCATACAAATCTCTTTTATTCTACCACCTTCCCGGAGTTGAGTCTCCGGGGAATTTTTATTTTTTATGATCTCGTTGGCAATCATAAAAAGACAATTCCCTTTTAATATAGCTATTTGTGCAACTATTTTACGATTAAGAAGCAATTGACTCTTGTACAGATTATACATTAATTTACTATAAATACAGTATACGTTGTTTTTATTTTGGGCAATTATTGCGTTTATTCGACTGATCCACAAACTGCGAAAATCCCTTTTTTTCCTATCTCTATCCCGATGAGCCGAAACCAAAGCTTTTATTTTCTGTTGCGAAATAGTTCGAGTAAGTTTTGAATGAGCTCCGCGAAAGCTTGATGTAAATAAACTAATTTTTGTCCGCCGTTTTCGAGCGATAGATCCTCGTTTAACTCTGGTCATTGAATAAATGAGACTTTGATGAATAACTATTTTATTTTTTTCTTTCAGTTATTCTTTTATCCTTCCTAGTCTATTAATAACAAAATGGATTCTTCCAATGTATAAAATAAAAATTCCAATGGCTTTTGCTGCTATAACCTTCCCAACCACGATTTTTTTATTTTTTTCTAAGTATTTAACCTCGTAATAAGAAATTCTATTGATACTAGGTATTCAAAAAAGCATAGTTAATTTAATAGAAATAGACAAAGAAATGGTGGGTTCCATCGTTTCTATGATTACTTGTTAAACGGTGAGGTCCTCTCTATACACCGGAGCCCCTTCTTTTATTGAATCCTCATTCAATCAATGTTATTGTGAACTTGTACAGTTCACACTTATGGGCTCTACCCATGAAATATCTAGTAATAGGTCTTTCACAACAAAATCTAGCTATACAGTAACGGTATTTAAGTATGAAGATTAGCTGGGTAGTTGACCCTCTTAGTCCGTTATTGCAAAATTTAGGGCATAATTTTTTATTTAAAATTGGATTTTTCCCGCTTAATGGATAACTATTTGTTACCAATGGGAAAGTATTTTTCATCTTAAATTACAAATTAAGGTGATTCGGTTTGCACCAATCGAAACCATAAATTTTATACACAATAGAATTATATATATAATTCTTATTAATAGACTAGATTTTTATATTTTAGTCTATGATCTAAACGAGTCGCACATACACCCTAGTACATGTTCCTCGGCGCTGAGGGCATCCCCGAAGAGCGGGAGATTTTGTTACATTTCGGATTGGCTGTCTTGTGTTTCTAATAAGTTGTTTTATAGTTGGCATGGTGAGTCATATATATATAATGAACTGGTTTAGATCAATCCTAACCGGATAATTATGAATTTTTTAGATTCTAAAAAATCCGGTTGGTTAAGACAATTAAAGTAAAGAACAACTAAAAGACAATTAAAAAGCTAAAATAGCAAATCCTGTATTTATGGGTAATACCTTTCGGGAATACTTTTTAATTTCTTACTCATGAGTAATCCTTTTGAGTATAATGCTTTGTTTAGAATGCAAATGGTTGGGGGATAATACTTTTGAGTAATCCTTTTTTGGAAAGGGTTATTTGAGTAATCCTTTATTATTCATGAATACTGCTTTTAAGTAAAGATAAAAAGTATAGTAGTATAATTACTATACTATACTTACTATACTTTTTATTGATTTTTATTGATTAAGTAAAGATAAAAAGTATAGTAGTATAATTACTATACTTTTTATTGATTTTTATTGATAAAGTAGTAACACTAACTTATTGATCTTATTGATAAATTAAGTAATTGATAAATTAAGTAATTGATAAATAAGTAAGAAAAACAATATTTTTTTTTTATACAATTTTGATACAATTTTTTATTTTCTTTATTTTGAACTTCATTTTTCATTTTCTAAATGATTATCATTATCATCATTATTTATTATTATCAGTATTAAAAAAGGTATTTTATCATCATTATTAGTATTAAAAAAAGTCTTAAAAAAAGTCTTAACAAAAAACTGCACTTTAATAATTACTTTAGTAATTAATGGCTTCAAAAGCTTCAAAAGCTTCAAAAGCAAATCCCATAGAGAAGGTGGGGGGGGAGTAACAAACATTGTTGCCATAGAATTTTCCTCATATAATTTGAGATAAGTTGACTTTCTTTCCTTTATTTATTTTTTTACTTTTTTAACTTATTTATTTTTTTTTATTTTTTTTACTTATTTACTTTTTTAACTTATTTATTTACTTTTTTAACTTATTTACTTTATTTAACTTATTTATTTACTTACTTTATTTAACTTATTTACTTATTTAACTTTGTTTACTTTATTTAACTTATTTACTTATTTAACTTTGTTTACTTTATTTAACTTATTTACTTATTTAACTTTGTTTAATCTGCGACCGTATCAACAATTCCGTGGGCTTGAGCTTCTTCTGCTGACATAAAAAGATCCCTTTCCATGTCTTTGTATATCTGCCAGGAAGCTTTGCCTGTTCTTTGTGCATAAATATTTGCCATAGTTTTTCGCATTTTCAGTAATTCATTCGCTTCCAGCATACATTCTCCTGCTTGTCCCTCATACAAAGAAGTAGCAGGTTGATGGATCATTACCCTGAGCTGAGAGTCTAACAGAATAGGAGTTTTTCCTAATCTTGGATTAGGAGGTAGGGCATATAAAAAAGAAATTCAATTTAAAGCCGTACAGGCATCTTTTTTATATAGCATACGGCTTGGCTCTACTATAAATATGAAATCCTACCTTCCATTGCAGAAATATAAAATATATATATATAAAATATACCGGGT